CATTAAAATTTGGATATTTGTGGATGAGCAATAATGGACCTTTCATTTCTTTGCCATTCTATCGGACAATATAAATGAAAAAAGAGTTTCATCAGTCTTTTTACCTTAAATCAAAATGAGCAATTCTGATTCTTTCTAATTCTTAATTCTATAGGGTTGAATAAAAATTCAATTGACCATTTGGTATAATTGCTATGCTTAGTGTGTGACTCGTTGGTTTTTTCTTTAGAGTTGGGATTAAAAAAAAAAAACAATACAAATACAATAATACGCAGACTGATCCCAAACTAATAACTATAGAACTAATAACCTACTCATTGCTTCGTATTATCGGGATCCAAGAAATCAGTCACTATATGATGTGACGATCGTATAGTTGTAGCAACTGAAATCTTTTTATTTTCCACCTAATGGAAAAATAAAGCTGATTATGGGTTGAAAATAAAAAAAAAAGAGAGATGTGGGTGTGGGTAAATGGAAAGATGAGAGAAAGAGAGCAGGAGAATCTCAATGATATAGAATTCCAATATGTATGGCCTATGAATCATCTTATAAAAAGCAGTGTAATAAAGCATTAATGTGGATTCGCCCATAATTCGATGAATCCGATTCGGTTCATATTTAAAATGATAATAAATAATAAAATAATAAGGAGCCTTAAGTCAATAGAGACTGAGAAGATTGACTCTGGAACGGATTTAATTGGAAGCTCCATTGCATATAGTTCAGGCCTAGCCATTAACGAAGAAGCTATGGGAACGACGGAACCTGTGACTGCAGAAGATTCTATTGCAAATGAATCCTAATTATTCATTGGGTGGGATGGCGAAATTGACCAGTAACCAATTGATTTATTCCGGGAAGTCGTGGGTTAACCCTGCCCTAGGAATGGGGCCGGATGACAGAGTAAATATTCGCCCGCGAAAGAAACACTTATTGGATTGCAAAATTTTTGGCTATTCAGTAAAGGTCAAAACAAGGATTCGGTATAAAAATGAAAGGCATTTTCCACGAAATAAACGTCCTATATCCTATAAAAAAATCGATATCGATATATATATATATATCTAGCTATATATACAATACAAGATATACGGATTCCCGCGTATAACAAACAGATTAAATTAAATATCAAAAAATCCCACGATTTTTTGTAATATTCATGTAATATTCATTATTCATTAAATAATGTGCATCGAATATTATTGAATCGTTTCATTCGCGAGGAGCTGGATGAGAAGAAACTCTCATGTCCGGTTCTGTAGTAGAGATGGAACTGAGAAACAACCATCAACTATAACCCCAAAAGAACCAGATTCTGTAAACAACATAGAGGAAGAATGAAGGGAATCTCTTATCGAGGCAATCATATTTGTTTTGGTAGATATGCTCTTCAGGCACTTGAACCCTCTTGGATTACATCTAGACAAATAGAAGCAGGGCGGCGCGCAATGACACGATATGCGCGCCGCGGTGGAAAAATATGGGTACGTATATTTCCCGACAAGCCTGTTACCCTAAGACCCACAGAAACACGTATGGGTTCCGGGAAGGGATCTCCCGAATATTGGGTATCCGTCGTTAAACCGGGTAGAATACTTTATGAAATGGGCGGAGTATCAGAAACTGTAGCTAGAGCAGCTATGTCAATAGCTGCATCCAAAATGCCTATACGAGCTCAATTCATTATTGCGGGATAGGGGTGTGGAAACAAAGGGCTATTTGTGAGGAGAAATACAATCGCAGATTTTTTTATTTCTGGACAAACAATATTTCTTTCTTTTTTCCTTCGCCCTTTGCATTGAAAGAGCTGATAAAAAAAAAATGATAATGATATGATTCAAACTCAGACCCATTTGAATGTGGCAGACAACAGCGGAGCTCGGGAATTGATGTGTATTCGAATCTTAGGAGCTAGTAATCGCCGATATGCTCATATTGGTGACGTTATTGTTGCTGTAATCAAAGAAGCAGTGCCAAATATGCCTCTCCAAAAATCCGAAGTAATTAGAGCTGTAATTGTACGTACATGTAAAGAACTCAAACGCGACAACGGCATGATAATACGATATGATGACAATGCAGCAGTTGTCATTGATCAGGAAGGAAATCCAAAAGGAACTCGAGTTTTTGGAGCGATCGCTCGGGAACTGAGACAGTTGAATTTCACTAAAATAGTATCATTAGCTCCTGAGGTATTATAAATAAATACCAGTAGATGAGAGCGGGATCGGAATATCCATGATTATAGGGTACCCGAAATAGATTAATTAGTATAGATTATGTCTTATGCATATCCCTTTAATATTTCATAAAAAAAGTAGAACATGTTGATTATATCAAAACAAAGAGGCACCAATAATTATAGTTCATCATGGGTAGGGACACTATTGCCGATATAATAACTTCGATAAGAAATGCTGATATGAATAAAAAGGGAACGGTTCGAATAGCATCTACTAATATCACCGAAAACATTGTTAGAATACTTCTACGAGAAGGTTTTATTGAAAACGTTAGGAAACATCGAGAAGACAATAAACATTTCTTGGTTTCAACCCTGCGACATAGAAGGAATAGGAAAGGAACATATAGAAATATTTTAAAGCGTATCAGCCGACCTGGTTTACGAATATATTCCAACTATCAACGAATTCCTAGGGTTTTGGGCGGAATGGGGATTGTCATTCTTTCGACTTCACGAGGGATAATGACGGATCGAGAGGCTCGACTAAAAAGGATTGGAGGAGAAATTTTGTGTTATATATGGTAATCCCGCTGATATCCCGTAACTTCCTATTTGTGAAAAAGAAAGGAAAGGCAGGTTGTTTAATATCACTTCTCCTCCATTAGTTGCTACTTCAAGGGGGTTATCGGGAATGAAAGAACAAAAATTGATTCATGAGGGTTTAATTACTGAATCACTTCCCAATGGTATGTTCCGGGTTCGTTTAGATAATGAGGATCTGATTCTAGGTTATGTTTCGGGGAGGATCCGACGTAGTTTTATACGGATATTACCCGGAGATAGAGTCAAAATCGAAGTAAGTCGTTATGATTCAACCAGGGGACGTATAATTTATAGACTTCGCAACAAAGATTCGAACAATTAGGCGCCTCTTGAAACATTCCTTTCATGGGGTGCGGATACAATTAGAGGTTCAAAATTATCAAGAGACTTATTTTCTTCCAAGGAGTGGATTCGGATTTAAGTTAAGGAATGACAAATATGAAAATAAGGGCTTCTGTTCGGAAAATTTGTGAAAAATGTCGATTGATCCGTAGGCGGGGACGAATTATAGTAATTTGTTCCAACCCGAGACATAAACAGAGACAGGGGTAAAGGGGTAATCCTTTTAAAAGGGGACTCTCCAAAGGACCTGATGTACAAAAAAAGGATCTGTTTTGACATGAAATGGATATATCCGTATATCTCTGACTCATATTTATGAGAATGATAAAATATGACAAAACCTATACCAAGAATTGGTTCACGTAGGAGTGGACGTATTGGTTCACGTAAGACTGGACGTAGAATACCAAAAGGAGTTATTCATGTTCAAGCGAGTTTCAACAATACCATTGTAACTGTTACAGATGTACGAGGTCGGGTGGTTTCTTGGTCCTCCGCGGGCACTTGTGGATTCAAGGGCACAAGAAGAGGGACACCATTTGCTGCTCAAACCGCAGCAGGAAATGCTATTCGTACAGTGGTGGATCAGGGTATGCAACGAGCAGAAGTCATGATAAAGGGTCCTGGTCTCGGAAGAGATGCAGCATTACGAGCTATTCGTAGAAGCGGTATACTATTAAGTTTCGTACGTGACGTAACCCCTATGCCACATAATGGATGTAGACCCCCTAAAAAAAGACGTGTGTAAAAATAAAAATAAGAATTGAACCCTTTTTATTTTAATTTCAAGAGAAATAAATGATTCAGAAATCTGATCAATCTGATCAAATAATATTAGTATGGTTCGAGAAGAAGTCGCAGTATCCACTCGAACATTACGGTGGAAGTGTGTTGAATCAAGAGTAGACAGTAAGCGCCTTCATTATGCGCGTTTCATGCTGTTCCCGCTTATGAAGGGTCAAGCAGATATGATAGGTATCGCGATGCGAAGGGCTCTACTTGGGGAAATAGAAGGAGCATGTATCACACGTGCAAAATCCGATAAGGTACCGCATGAATATTCTATGATAGCCGGTATTGAAGAATCTGTACATGAAATTTTCATGAATTTAAAAGAAATTGTATTGAGAAGTAATCTGTATGGAACTCTCGACGCATCTATTTGCGTCAGGGGTCCTAGATATGTAACTGCTCAAGATATCATCTCACCACCCTCCGTGGAAATAGTTGATACTACACAACATATAGCTAGCCTGACAGAGCCAATTGATTTGTGTATTGAATTAAAAATCGAGAGGAATCGCGGATATCGTATGAAAACCCCATCTAACTATCAAGATGGAAGTTACCCTATAGATGCTGTATTCATGCCTGTTCGAAATGTGAATCATAGTATTCATTCTTATGGGAATGGGAACGAGAAACAAGAGATACTTTTCCTCGAAATATGGACAAATGGGAGTTTAACCCCTAAAGAAGCACTTCACGAAGCTTCCCGTAATTTGATTGATTTATTTATTCCTTTTTTACACGCGGAGGAACGGGACACTCATTTAGAGGACAATCAAAACAGGGTGACTTTACCCCTTTTTCCCTTTGATGATGGGTTGGCTAAGGCTAATATAAGGAAAAACAAAAAGGGAAATGCATTGAAATGCATTTTTATTGACCAATTAGAATTGCCTCCCAGGACTTATAATTGTCTTAAAAGGTCCAATATACATACATTATTGGACCTTTTGAGTAATAGTCAAGAAGATCTTATGAGAATTGAGCATTTTCGCATAGAAGATGTAAAAAAAATATGGCACATTTTACAGAAACATTTCGAAATTTATTTACCTAAGAAAAAGTTTTAAATCCATTG